CGACTGGACGGCCGAGAGCTAATTATCGAGACTTTGGACTATCCGGACATATACTTCGTGAAATGGTTGATGCATGTTTGTTGCCAGGAGCAACAAGATCGAGTTGGTAAGGATTAACTCTTGATTTCTATTCTAGGGTCGGTGATCGTAGAGGTCCCCTTTGCCATTCTGTATAACCCTTTACCATTCTGTATAAATGGGCTATCCTATTTGTACAGATATGGTAAAGGGTTATACAGAACTTGGTTATCTATTAGTTTTCAGTTCTTCTCTTCATCGCGGGGTAGAGCAGTTTGGTAGCTCGCAAGGCTCATAACCTTGAGGTCACGGGTTCCAATCCTGTCTCCGCAACATCTTGTTTGTCAAAAAATTGTAGATTTCACTTTGTTAAGTTAACTAGTAATTAATTACCGCTTTGGGGGAGGAATCCTCGAAGTGGTCCCTCATCTCCTCTTTCCGGTTCTTCAAGAGTTATAGGCTACTCTACCAATCAAAAGAAAAGAAGGCTCGAAGGCTTGAGAATTTGCCCTACTCAATTTATAAAATTGAGCGGGAATGACAAATAAGAGCTTTTGCCAGTTTCAAGTCCGGGAATCCTCTTTCATCCGCCCTAAGGGGTAACCTCACTGCTTGCATTCCCTTCTGTATTGGATTTCGGGTTTGAATCGCCGAATAAGGGCTAATACGAAGATAAAGGATTCTTTAATTAGGTATTAAACTCTTTTCTGGTATGATTGGATTCTTGCTTGTGTAAGCAGAGCAGTCCATTCTACTCGTAGACGGCCCTGTAATGGAATTAAAAAGGAAGAAAAAACGGACAGCTTAGCCAGCCGCTTCAACGGGGCAGTCTGGTTGAACGTCCCGTCCCATCCATAGGAATAAGACGTAAAACCTTCATGCACCAGTCATGGGCTGGTCGTAAAATAGACTGTTTAACAGCATTCGGGATCGCGAAGATCCTTAGCTTCCCTGCTCCTTCTACTTGAAACCCCAGCCGCTGTGGCAAGCTACCCGTGGAAAAGGCTTCAAACCCCAAGAGCAGAGTATTAGGACTAAAACTACCAGTACCCATAGGGCTGGAGCCCTGAGATTATGCAGCCGAAGCAGAGGCTAGGTACGAAATGTCATACCTAGAATGGCAGACTCAAAATGCATCTTTAGCAGCTGAAAATGAAAGGCTCCAGATGGAACTCAATACGTGGACCACCCTTGTTGCCTTGCTGCGAATCCACGGCTATAATTGCGTAAGTGAACAAGTCACTTTCTACCCCTTCTGGTGGTGGGAAGTGATTGGAGTTGCAAACCAGGAGAATTTTCTAATTGAATACATGGGGCGGAATTGGCTATTTGCTGTGCTTGTGAAATTGGGCCAGGGCCTATACCCGCGAAGAGGGCTGCTCAACTCCTAAAGAAGGACATACGGACCGATCATGGAATGCTAAGAGATGATCAAGCTAGAGACCTAAGGAGAAGAAAGATCTACGCTACGATTCATGGGCAGGTAAAACAGATATTTTTTCCCGAGCAAGAACTTCTATCAGTTGGAGTTCGAGTGGAAGGCACTTGCCCGCGATTCAAGTACACTAAATGCGGTATCAATACATGGCCAACCAACTTCGTAGCTCGATCTTATACTTTTTTTATAGGTAACGGATTTCGACTTACACAAGTTGGGAGATTCCATTCACGAAGGAAGTCTTTGAAAAAGAGAATGCGAGACAGAATTGGTTAGTTGTCCAGTCCAGTTTGGTATCCAAATCTCCCTTACTTTGTTAACTGACGTAAGGAGAGCACCTTTAGTACGCCATTTTATAGTACGCCATTTTACTAGTATAAGGTAGTGTATCGAGGGGCTCTAAGCGATCAAGGAGCTTAATGCGTCTTTATGGCATAACCCGGAAAGACTTTTCTTAGTCTTTCTCCTATTACTATCGCACCCTTTACGCTACCGCACAACTAACCGTTGCTTGGTTAGTCGGATCAATTTCACTCTCGAAGTTGGGAAGAATCCACTGAAAATGCGAGGGGTGCGAAGCACGAAGCATGACATTTTGTTTGAACGAATCATCGAAGGGAAAGGTCGACGAGACAGCAGAGGGGCCGTAGGCGGTTACCTTGAGATGGGGAGATGGTTTGACCGCTTATATTTATACACGTGTCACTGTCAGATCGAAATTCTATATCATCCTAAAAATGCAGAGGAAGAAAAAAAAGCCCTCGTTAGGCCGAAAAGGGTTCGGCGCTAGGGCAAGCTCTTTAAACCATGGGGAAGGCTCATCGAAGGCCTAGGGCATTATCTGACTCAAAAAAAAAGGGCTCGAGAAGGCTTGGGCAGGAAAACTAGAGTTAGCAGGGGGATCCGCTATCACCAATGTCCAAGAGGAGGTTTAATGCATCGTATAATAAGATGGCAATGCTAGGTTTAGAATCATTTACTATTTCTATAGCATCTAGAGCAACTGTCGAATCTCGTGCACGTGCAGGGGATGGGAATAGTTATCTTTGCATGAATAGGCTGTTTGCAAGAAAAGGTTTCACATGAATCTCTGGAAGGGCTTTCTTTCTCTGTCTCCTTCGGTTGTCCCGGGTGAAGATTTTTTTCAGTGTTGTAATGCCTTCAGATCAGGAGGATTTGTTGGTCTTCATGGCTTTCTTTATCCGTAATGTTATTGCGCCTTACTTATGGGTCCTTGCCTGAAGGTGGATACCGATTGGCTGATGGGATTTCTACCTATTCTAATAGTATAAAGCAAATGAGAAATGTTGTTAGGCTGTACCGCATCGAGTTAGGAGAATCATTAGCTAGAATTCCAATTAGCATTTATTTAAATACGGTATCGAGGTTAGTCGGGCATGGTAGGTAGTGTTTCTAAACTTATAGAATCATTTATTAATCTACCAATCATTGATGGTTCTAGAACCGCTAAGCCTACGTTACATGCAATAGTACCTAGAATTACTACTGGAAAAATATAGAAAAGATTTGGAAGTTAGATAAAAAAAGAAGAGGTAGAGAGAGAGATGGAAGCCTCCCCAGAAGTAAAGAGAAGACAGGCCAAAAGGCAAGGGCTTTAGGAAAAAGTGTTCCATCTCGGCCAAAACCATGCATGCACGGGTTCGGGGAAGGAATGGTCTTTCATTCTGTATATCTTTGGGAGTGAGTGATCCATGGGCGAAGGAAGTACAAGCGTGAATTCTCTATCTATCGATCTCTTTCCTTAGCTGAGAGAGAGGGAGCGCACTATCGACCATGATGCAGAGGCATATAAAAGTATGTTCGTTCAACCCTAACACAACAAGACAATGACAGGGAAGACGTACGTGTTCTCGTTTTCGAGGAGTGCAGATTACACGTCTCGGTTAGTATACAAAGTAAGCAAGGTCTACACTAAGAGGATGCGATTCCAGAGCCCTTTTCTTAGTCACCTTGCGGAGTGGTTCTGCTTCTATTTATGTGTCTTGGTTGTAAAGTAGTCCCCATAGCAACTACTACGGGAAGATCTCCGTTAAAGAAAGACCTCAACTGACCTACTTTGTTTGGGTCTGCACCAAGGCGCATTAGCAAGAAATTAGCAAGAACATGGGGTACAATACAACTTTTCTTATTATCTGAGTGTACCATAGCAACCGTGGGTGACAGCAGCTCGTTGCGGAACGATATGAAAGTAATAAGCTACTAAGCGTTCGGGCTACTAGCTAACAAGCCAAGTTATCCAAGCGTGGCGTTCAAGACAACGGCTTAACACATGCAAGTCAAACGAGGTTTTCGGAGATAGAGTAGAATGCCCTGGAACGAGGCGCTTAGCACTTCAGTGGACAAGAAAGACCATGGCCTTTCGCCAACAAAAACAAAGCATCGTCCTTTTTTGGTGTTGTAAAGTGTTCCTACTTAGTTCGATCTCCTCTATATATATATCCTATCCCGTTGTTCCGAAAGTGGGAGATGCTCCTTTACTTTAGAGCTGGTGGTCCAGGAAAGGTCAGCCTCAGGTTGTCCAGGTCAAGTAGTACAGATGGACCTCGGGCAGTCTCGCTCACTACCGTATCGCCTCAGAAACAACACATTGCTGTACAGTCGATCTCGTGCCGAGCCTCCCCCCCGTTCACTGGCATCATAAAGAACTGGATTTGGATCCATTGATTCAACTTTTTGATTAGCTTCCTGCTTGTAGTATTCTTACATTAGTCCGTAGTTCCTTTGTCTATCACACTAGTTCCGTCATTGCCTGCTGTTCCTACTCAGAGTATTGTCCCAGACAATGAGTTCCAGCCTTCTCGTCTTTCTACTTGATGTGTTCTAGGTCCAGAAGGCAATAGCGGAACATCACTCCCACCGGGGAATGCCTTCACTTTACTTCTTGGAACACGTACAGATGCGAAAACAGAAGTAATACATCTATAATAGAAAGATGCCTAAGTCCTAGCTCCGACCTTAAGGGCAGGAGCGGACTCTCATTCAAAGAAGAAGTAGCAACGGCCGCTCACCAACGACCTCGACCCCAGGGGGTCGTGTTCGACTTTCAATGAAGAGATAGCGATTTAAAACAGAATTACAGTATTGATCATATGAGTCACAGAAGCTAGACACCTTCTACTAACAGTCGGATTTTAAGCACTAAGAACGGTCGGAGCTGAAGCGCAAAGTTCCACAACCTCAATACCAGGTTATAAGAAGCATCGGCTTTCAACTGAATGGTACAATATAAAGCATTTTCTAAGATCCAGCAGTTATGATATAATAGGGCGAACGCTGAGCATTTGTTACTTAATTCGCAGACAACTTTCTAGATTCAATCCATCCGTAATGGGAAGATTGGTTTCGGACTCTGATTCCCGATAATAAAGGAAATCGGTTATCCGTATCGGTTGAAATAACTCTATCCTTAACACATAGGCTTCGATAGAGTTTCCCAACGGAATAGGCTAGCGCAGATCCCTCTCTCCAGTTAAGTACCTACCCGTGAGATTAGAGCAGATTCGCTTGTCGTTGTATTGTGTCACATCGACTGCACTCTTTTAATCTATCTGCTATCGGTTGAATCTCAATCTTTCTCAAAATAGGCATGAGCTCCCCCCTTACTTTCTTTCGGGCGATGCCCCACTAAACTTCCCCTTACCACCAACAGCAGTTATGCCGACAGTGGCAAAAGCTTCTTCTTGTTCTTCACTAATTTCGGCTAATTGGCCTAGCCTAAGGCTTAGAGAGAAAAACTCCTAGTACTAATCTCTCTAAGATAAGAAGGAAGAGCCGATTTGTAATAGCCTTTCTTTTCTCTTCCCTTGAACCAGGTATTCCCGAAAAAAACGAATTGAACCGGGATTCCTTTTGATTCTCCCTTTCTGATGCATACCGCGGAAACAAAGAAAGGTCCCTCTTGGACAGTTGCAAAGATGGGATATTTTGTCCTTCTGCCGTATCACCTCAAAAGGCAATACGTGATGGTGGTTTTCCTTTAAATTTGTATTAAAAAGGGAAGGCCTTCTTTCTGTACACCTTAGGCTGTTGGAAATCAAGCGTTTCGACGGATCGATTGTTCTTTCTTGGAATTCAAACTGCCATTTCACTCAAAAGTAAGAGGTGCTTTCTGGAATTTATCAGAAAGGATGCGGTGACAGTTGTATCCGAATGATGCCTCCCTGCGAGGGGATGAACTTCTGAGAAGAATTCCTGAGGGAGAAACTCCTTTACTGCTACTGTGGGGCCATAGGCAGATGGAATGCTTCTATCTGTCCCTTGCTCTGTCCACGAATAGCGTCCGTTGTTTCTTCATTCCTGGCAGGCTTAAGCCAGCCATGCGTCTTTCCGTCCACCATAGAGAAAGGCATTAAGGAACAAGGAAAGAAGTCCGCTCAATGTATGTAGGGCGCCACCTTAGCTCTCTTTCCGGAAACACTAAATATTGGCCTTTAGGGTGCCCTTTAAGTAAAGTCCTCGCGGGATTCAATCGAGTAGGACTCTATGACCTTAGGCCAGCGACTCTCATTATTAGGATTGGGGGGTACCCGCATCTAATGAAGCAAGACAATTCAATGAAGCAGTAGCCCGCTACAGCGATACGATAGCAAACTCTTTTTCTCCTCCTTCCACAAAACAAAGAAGGTATGATCTTCCTTGCTATCTTTTTAAGAAAACCGAATCATAGCAATTCTCAACCTGTCAAACTAAGCTCTTGATGACTCCCGGGTGCTTTTCTTGATGCTTTTATTGAAGTTTCAATTTCCGCTACGGGAAGGGGGAATTCTCGTATATAAGATCACTGCTGCTTCACCTCGGGAACTAGATCGGTTGGTCTAAAGGTCAGACTCCGGAAACAAAGCCCGGTTGTCGGGTAAGTTCCCAAGCATCTCTCTCTTAACGACGAAACTTGTATCACTCCTTTGGGTGAAATCCTATATTGATAGTATAAAGCCTGTAAGGCGGGGATCTTACCTGTCCAAAGCAACTCAAACTCTCTCTTTCCCAATCTCTCATTGAGGTTGGCAAATACAAAAGTACATTCACTTTTTGAAACCCCTTTCCTATTGGCCAATGAGTTGAGGATGCTCTTTCTCCCTAATGCAGGGATAGAGTACGGATCAGATGCAATATGGTTGCCGTCCTACGCTCAATCGAGAGGTGATGTAAACCCGCCCTCGTCTCACTATGGTTAGTCAGGGTTGGGAGTTAAATAGATCTCGTACAAGCAAAATAATAGGCATGAATGACCCATAGTACGCCCATAAGCCCCAATAGCCATAAGGGGAGAGAGATGGGCAACCATGATAGTACACGTGTCATCTCCCAATGGAAGAAGCTGCCTTTATCTATTCATTTCCCTCGGGTGTGACCGATAGAACAGCATTCGTTCCCGGAAGTAGTTCGTGTGAAAGCCTTTTCGCCTAACTAATATGATTTTGGGATGGAAAACCTGGAGTCACAAGCATTTGCAGATGAAAAAAAGTCGTATAAGTTCCCGCTCCCCGCTCATTTCTTTTTCGTTGTCGCTACCGATATCGCATCCCAATGGAAAAACTTTTCGATAGGGCCCTTAAAAATCGGGAAAATTGGATAACAGCAAAACTCACTACAAAAAGTCTATTTAGAATTTTTCTCAAATGGCACTACTTGATAGAATCAAGGAATACGCCTTCTCTTTTGCTGCTGCGAATGTAAAAACCGGGGCCCGAAGGGAGTATCTCTTCAGACTAAAGAATGGAAGGATCGTCGTACAACCTCATGGTAGGCCCCAAACTCTGGCAGCTCAAGCTACCTAGAAGGAGAGCAGGGGAAGTGGAAAACCAAGGGGAACAGCACATGAGGACTAGAGCGATTGGCTTTTTGATTCCTTTTCTCGGATGCCAACATGAAACTATCAAAATGAATAGGGGTTCGACCCAGGCCGTAAATTAGATAGGAATGTATATTGATTGAGCGTTATCGACAGATCTAGGTATATAATGAAGCCACCATTCATTTCAAACTTTGGCGCTGGGGCAAAATTCCTCGATACCGGCTAATGAAAGGCTCGTGGATAAGACAAGACTAGTGCTATCAAGCCGACAAATGACTGCTCTTTTCACAATGACTGCTTTCGAGCGGTATTCACGGAAATGCAAAATATTTCATGGTTGTAAACAGATTCGCTAGTTGGGTCAATTGGCACTCTTTCACTAGTGATTGTAAGCTAGGTGCCCTTAAATGATAGGAGGGGAAGAAGCTCTAACGAAAGCATCCAATCAACCGGGAATCCCGCCTTTCAGATTCTACATCTGCTACTGCTGGAGTGGATAATGCCTCTACTACCTGTGCCAGCAAAGAAACAAATACTAGAAATAAGAAAAGGCTAGGTGTCCATGCCACCAACCAACTCCTGAAAGAAAAACAAGAGCTTCTTTTTTAGATATCTCCAAAATGTTAGTTTAGCTGGAGTTTTGCTTGGCCTTTGAGTACGGAAGGCTAGCTCTCTCTACTTTAATACTTCGTTCACTGCTGGCCCGGAGTAAGACATGCCACCTTAATGCACTAGCCAGTTAGAAGGATTTTCACTATTACTGAACCGGCCCTCGAGACGAAAGGAAGCAACACAAGTATGCGCGAGAATACATTCTAATTGTTTGTCATCTTCCTACTCCAACTCCTATCAGCATTACATTACCTGACCGAAGAGGCAGGGCGCTTTCTCTCCCTTCCATTACTAGTGGGACGAACCCCTGATCCCTGATCAAGAAGGTCATCAAGATTGATTGAGTAGCTCAAGGGGCTACAGAGGTGCTTTTAGGACACTTTGTTTGATTAGTGCACGCAACAGTTCCTCCTAAGAAGCCCTTGCTTTAAGGTCACATAGAGGAGCAGGTCTAGTGAAACTCTTCGTTCCAGGCCCCGTACCCGGAAAGGGAAAGCATTCTTTTGAAAGCATGGTGCCAGGCTCGGTGAATGAAATGGAATCTGCTGTTTGAGAATAAGCTTAGAGGGAATGCCCTGTTGTAGGAAGATTATCTGCAGTTGTCACTACTTCGCTCCTTGGATGGATGGATCTTATCTATGTGCTTTGGTTATAATTGTGGGTAGGCCCCCTTTAGAGCGCTTAGAAGCTGTGACGCTGGGGAGATATCACTTATCTTTTATCTTAAGAGAATCTTAAGATAAAAGGTAGCCCTTTGCCTTTCTGCTTCAAAGAAAAGAAAGAGGTGGGGAGAACAATCCGTTGGAGTACCCATAAAGCTTGGGGAAATTTTCTTCCTTGTCGCCTACCTATCCGCTACTCTCATTGATTCTCTCATAAGGTAATCAGACAGGCAAGTCTAGCTCACAAGCAGCTGTGAAACGTCTTCCCCGATCTCTGCTGGTGTGTAATGCCAGTCAAGGTAGAGAACAATCTATCGAAATGGCGTATCATAATCATTCAGTAGTGGACTAGCCATAGCGGCCAAAGCAGTTCAGCCAGAACAGCTCTATGCGGCGTGCTCAATCAGCAAAGGAAGAACACGTAACTAAAGCGCTCCAACTGGGCTTGCTTACCTGCTTGATTTTTAGTATATTTACATTGGTTCGGAATTTCTTTTTTATGGAGTTATCGTCGTATAAAGGTAAATTCTTTATGGTTGGTTCTTCCTTCCCCGAGATCGAGATGTAGGTGAAGTCAACCTTTGATTACAAGTATAGTTTAGCTCATAGCCCCCTTACCAAGGATAAATTACTTCTTTATTCTAGATAAACCTTCGCTGATGACAAAACTCCCTTTTCTCGGTCTGCAACTCTTCTCTCTGTTGAGTCGTGCAGCTGCTATAAAGTTTATCGGCTGCTCTTACTCGAAGACATGGAACCTCTTGTTAGATCCGGATCCGGACAGGGGAATTGACTTGCAAAGAGCTTATTAGCCTATTCTTTCTTGCTAACTAGTTGTTAGCACCAAACCTCTCAAAGGAACTGAAGCCTTCGTCCAAACTTGTACTCGCATATGTCCCTTTTCTTTGACTTCCTTTGCCCATGAGATAGTGCATTCTATGTTTAGAATGAAAAGGACATTCTTTTTCACATTATCCGATGCTACGAATGGTACGCAAAGGGTAAGGAATAGAGAATCTTAACCGGAATTATTAGATAGGACTTTTACGGGTGTAAAGGAAGACAGTTAGAGAGGCATATTATGTATGTTATCCCAATAGTCAATCTTAGGTAAATCATCCTGTCGGCTTCCTTACTCGCATAGAGCTAGAACTCGGTAGCGAGCCTGTTGTCGGCCTTACGAGGGGCGGTCACTCTTACTTAAATAGCTTCACTTCCTTCCCCAGAGGATTTTGCCTACTCATTGACCAGGCATCGAGACATTGACTCCCAGATCAGCTAACCACTCTTTGTAAGGCAGAGCTACTTTCTGATCCCCAATGACAAGATCATCATCAGTGAGCATCAATAAATCAAAAGAAGGCAGCTTTTCGTGCACAAAGGAAGGCCGGGAACTTCTAACTATGACAGACGACCTTATATAGCTTCAAGATAACTTTAGAGAGTGCTCTATTTAATCCAAGGGTGTGAACAGAGATTAGGCTGGATATGGCATTCTTTTCTTCTGTCCCCGATCGGAGCTTCCTGGCATTTGAGAGAATTCTCACCATTCACATAAGCAAGAAGGTGGTTTCCGACCCCAGCACCCGCGTCAGTGCTAAGACCTGACTAACAGATGGGTCCAAGATATGAGTGGATATCCGACACTGAGATAGAAGTTAGGCCGGCATTCATTAGATGGGCTAGCAAGTATAACGGTTTGACAAATTGGCTTGGTGGACACGAGTGAAGTCGGAAGCTTTCTAGTAGCCATCTTATAGCAATAAGCCTTCTCTACGCTATCTTTTCTTTCCTTCCCACTTCTTCTGGCTTTAATTAAGTAGGCTCGCCAGGCACACCGCTCTTCACCTGGGTCATAGCAGTCATGAACTAGCCTGTTAACTGTAACCTCGTTGAATTAACTAATAGAAGAATTTTGTCAAATTGGCAAGCTAATTTTTACGATTAAGAAATAAAAGAAAGGAAATGCTGTCAGGTTAGGACAAGGTCAAAGTGTTGCCACGCCACCGATGAAGGGAATTACTTGGATTGGTATAAGCCACCATGAAAGGGGATCTTGATCTGATCACTGCTTACCAATTCTGGAACAAGTAAATAGTCACGCCTTCTTGACTCCTCAGCTTTTCGAACGATATCATAGGGCTAAGCATCACGCCCTAAGACTTCTTCCTTTGCAATCTCGCTTTTTTCTCTTATTACTAAATAGATTAGAATTCGAGTATGATCTTTATGATCTTTTCCACGAAACTTTGGGCTTACAGACTCATGGCAGTTAAACTAAGGCGATTAGGCCTTATCTTCTAAGACCCAAAATCACCTCTCCGCTGTTATCGCCAAAAGAGGGTCTAGCTGTTGAATCATAGAAGAAGAACTTTAGCTTGGATAGTAGCTGATCCTTACTTAATTTAATGTAGTTACAAAGTCAGAGAAGAGTTTGCGGTTTTGTTTTACTGATCCTGTCCAGGTTAGGACAATGATCTTTCAAGTTTCAAACAGCCTTTTCTTTTTTAACATATACTTTGTATACCCACGAAAAAGAACTTTTCCATGCTTGCGGAAGGGATAGTTAGCAGCTAAGGCAACAAAAAAGAAGAAATCGAACCATAAAGAAGAAAGAGAACTCATTCCTGACGTCGAAGTAAAACCTAAGGGTAAACTGTACGGATGTCTAACTAATTCTATCAAGACTTTCAGTCTCTCTAGTAGGCAATGTCAGTCAATCCATATAGCCTGTAGACCTCTTGCAGTAGACCGTTTATGTAAGTAAATCTTTTCAGGTATGGTCAATCAGTGCTAGTCAATCTGTCCGTCTAGGACTCATATTAGCACCTGCTAACTCTTATCCAAGTGGGCTTCTTTCAGTAATCTCTATACTGTATGGCCGACTGCAACCGGAAGCTTTCACCTTCATAATGAAGAGTGAAGTGAGCAATTGGTATTGAGCACAAAGGGAATAAGATGACTTGCTTTCTTGTTACAGTCTGGGTTAGGCCTCTAACCCACTAGCCCTTTTTGAGGTCTGGGCTATCTTTGCTTGAAGGTCTAGTTCTTTCAGTAGGGCTTCTAACTACGTCATCGAAGGCCTTTCAAAGGCCTTCTCTGTCTAAGCACGGGCTAGTATTTTAAGATCAAAAGACTCACTTTGCCCGAAAGGCAAGCATCATCCAGATAAAGATGGAAAAGCAGGAAATACCTTACTTCTATAATTTAAATGGCTTTTGGTGCTCCAGGCTGATTTCCTACGCTTTTCTTGGTTTAGGAATTGATTCTTTCGAACTTCTAGGCCTAAGGTCGTCAAAGCTCAATCTCAGTATTGATTTACGGAATCTAAGTATACTCATCTCTGGGGACTCATAACTCAATAGAATGTTGAATCGTAAACTGCTTTTCCTACTTCTACTTCCTTGGCTAGAAGATATGTTGAAGGAGGAGAGAATCAGAAGTGCTTAAAAAGGACTATGAGCTCTTCTGTCTCTGGTCAGGCTTGATGACTGCCGTTCTTCTACTGATTAGGCCGGATGGCAGTGAAGGCGCTATTTGCATTTCATCCTTAGGTCTTGAAAGAGAATCAATTGGATAAGGGCATTTCGCCCCAAAGTCATTCTCCCCAGTTTTCCGGACTAGATGTGAACTACTTACTAGACTAAGAAGCCCAAGCCCTCAGTCTTCATCATTAAGTCAGCGGGCTTTAATGAGACTTAGTGACCTCTCTCCTTATTATCTTCTAAGGCATATGAGCTCGACTATTACTAGAATCTAAATATATGCTATTTCCCTTTACTTTTTCCCGGATCAGAGGACGTGGATGATCATCCCGGGTTTTCTACTTCCTCCGGGCTAAGAGCTAGCAAGAGGATTCTCAGGGGGGGAAACTTCCCTAATTGATAGACCATCAATCGCGGAACTACGGGCTTCTAAAGACTGACAAAGAAGGGCAGGATTGTGTACAAAAAAA